TCGAATCGATAGCAATAAGCCCTGTTTGAAGGGGTTCATACACGGAACGCCTGGAAATTATACCCGGAGCAGGAGATTCAATTAAGCGAGATTCCGAAGCGACAATTTCGCCTCTCCCATCAATAGGTTTAGCGAGAGCATTTATAACACGACCCAAGTAAGCCTCGCTCACGGGTATCTGAGCAATTCTTCCTGTTGCTTTTACAAAACTTCCCTCTTGTATCATCAATCCATCGCCCATTAATACAATCCCAACATTTTTGGATTCCAAATTCAGAGCAATACCTCTAGTCCCTTCTGCAAATTCGACTAATTCACCTGACATTATTTCACCAAGACCTATAATACGAGCAATCCCATCCCCCACTTGAACTACGCGACCGATATTCTCAATTCCTACTTTTCTATTATATTGTTCAATACGTTCGCGGAGAATTTTATGAATTTCGTCGACTCGAAGGGTTGCCATTAGTGTTTCTTGAATCTTTTTTTCGGAAGCAAGGGGAAAAATAATGCCTAAATTATAAATGAAAGTAGAAGTTCAAGGCCTAATAAATTTAAATTATCTCTTCCATTCTATGGCCCCTAGAATGCCAATATTAGCACGAATCGTACGGAAATGTAACTCGGTATTCAAACAACTATTCAGGGTTCCTAGAGCTCCTTGTACGGCTTGTTGGAAAACCCGTTGTCGGACCTGATTCATCGCTCTTTGTTTTTCAAAATAAAGGGTTTCATTTTTAGACTTTTCTAATTGTTCCAAACTCATAGAAGTAGCATTAATCAAATTTGCTTTTTCTCGTTCTATCTCAGAGTATCCATTCATCCGATATTCATCTGCTTCTAGTTCGACTTTCTGTAATCGAAGCCGAGCCTTTTCGAGTTGTTCAAGGGTCCCTCTACGCAATTCTTCCGAATTTCGAATAGTACTTAAGATCCTCTGTTTTCGATTATCTAATAAATCTTTTAATGAAAGTAGATTATCTTGCTATTAAGTTTACAACTTTTATGATCTCTTCCCGAACCAAACATGAATCTTTCGATTCATTTGGCTCTCACGCTCCTTTTTTTCTTTTTTGCTATGTATTTTGGTTATTTCCATATCTTTTTTTATGTAATGAGCCTATCCTCTTTTCTCTTTGTATTTCAATATACCAAAACGTATATAAGACTAGATAAATATTAAGAGGACTCTTCCGACTAGATAAAAATCTATCATGGTCAGCAAAGTTGTTTCTTTATTTGTGTTTGCTCTGTTAGTTAACAATTTCATTAAGAAAAACGAAGTAAATAAATGGAAAATGAAAATTGCTAGAATTATTTCTCTTTCCTTAAATCCAAAAAATTTCTCTTTTTTTTATACACAGGTCGTCGATTCGGCATTGGAAAAAGGGCAAGGTGCCCTTCTAGTAAATAGTTCCTTTTTATCGATATGAGTGTTCTATATCAGATAAATTCTACACTAGCTATTTCCCGTTTAAAGCATTTGGATACTAATAAAGCATTTCGATACTAATATAGTTGTAGAAAGAGTACCCCTTTTTGCCTGGACTTCAAGCAGTTTAGCTTTAACCGTGTTAATGGTCTCACATTATTGGTCTATAGAGAATCAAAGTAAATTTACCAATGAGTCGCGAAATGCTATGGTTCTTCCATATGATTTCTGAAGTTATTCAGAAGTAATTCGTGGAGATCGTGCACCTTTTCTTATTTATCCCAAAACAAAAATAATTCTAAAGTGCAGCCGGATAGATCCAATCTATTCTTGAAATAGACAACTCGCACACACTCCCTTTCCAAAAAAAATCAATACGCCAACCACTACAGTTAGATTTATTAGATTTGTTGCTAAAATATCGGTATTAAGCCCGAAACTCCCGGCGAATGGCCAGTGAGCTAAAAAAACAAAAGAATGGGTTACAGTTTTCATATGCTCTCCTCTTATAGATAGGACGAACAAAGAAGAAAGTTTTTCGATCACTTACTTCACTCGCCCTTTTTTATAGGTTTTTTTAATGCAATTTTTTTAGTGCAAATAGATTCAATCTAATAATTTCTTTTAGATTAAGTCTTAGGTCTCGTTTGACCTGTGAAAGGTCTCCTTTGTTAAAATGTTCCCAAAATTCCTAAAATAAAAGGAAAAAGACTTTCCACTATCCTAAACTAAGGACGGGAAGGAAAAGGGCGAGCATATCTTCTACCTAAATTGATCATGCTCAAATCAACCCTTCCCGGAGTATTGTCTGTCCCAGTCCCAATAAAAAAAATTCCTGAAATAATAAAAATAAAAAAAAGTATTGATATACTTGGAATTAGAGAAGCAAATACCAATTTACTAAAAAAAGAAAAAAGTATCTAATTTAAAGGACTTATTTTCTTTTTTAGGATTAAACAAAAGGGTTCGCAAATAAAAGCGCTAGTGCCACAACCAGTCCATAAATTGTTAAAGCTTCCATAAAAGCTAGACTAAGCAATAAAGTACCTCGAATTTTCCCTTCTGCTTCTGGCTGTCTCGCAATACCCTCTACAGCTTGTCCTGCAGCAGTACCTTGACCAACTCCAGGCCCGATAGAAGCAAGCCCTACAGCCAATCCAGCAGCAATAACGGAAGCAGCAGCAATTAGTGGATTCATGGTGAGTTCCTCGTGTCAAAAAAAAAAATGGTTAAGGATACAATCAACCACGAAATTATTACTTTTAACTTCTAAGCTCTATTTATAACTAAAAAGTACAAATTCAAATGATAATCTAAATCATCCGAACTACTTCGGGATCTCTTTTTGGTTTCTAATCATTAGAGGTTTGTGTAAATCCATTTTGGTTTCTAATCATTAGAGGTTTGTGTAAATCCATATGCTTTTCATTATTCTATTTCTCTTTCTTTCCAACCAACCACCTTTTCATTCCATCTTTTTTTACTCTTCAATATCCTTGAGTTCCCGTTTTTTCCCTTCATCTAATCCATAATAAAAGACGAAATACAGGAAGAACCCCTATTGAAATCGAACTAATCCAAATCCAATAGGAATCAAATCAAGATATACAATTGATAACAATATGCTGCATAGAACTGGATATGGAATCTAATTCCGTAATTCCATCTTAGAAATAAATAAAATCCTATATACATTTGTTTCTTCTATTTTGTTTGCATATTTTCTTATTTTCAATTGAATCCAATTCCAAAACCATTCCTTAGAAAGACGCACAAAAGATGACTGTCTTATAGACATTAAGGATATAGATCTATAACCGGATTTCGTCCCCCCTGAATGCATATATAATTTAACAATTCCGTAATCGTAATATAGTCTATTTTCTCTCCTACAACTCTAGGTTATCCATTCATACGCATTTCGAACTAGTTAGTTTTCTAACCAGGAGGATTATCTGCAACCATGCATGAATTGGGCTAAGCTAAAAAAAAACTATTTCGAAAATTAGTCAATTCAATGATGACCTTCCATGGATTCACCTATATAGGCTGCGGCTAACGTTGCAAAAATAAGAGCTTGAATACCGCTTGTAAATAATCCAAGAAACATGACCGGTATAGGGACTACTAAGGGGACTAAAGAAACAAGAACAACAACGACTAATTCATCCGCCAATATATTTCCGAAAAGTCGAAAACTAAGCGATAATGGTTTTGTGAAATCTTCTAGGATGTTAATTGGTAAAAGGATTGGGGTTGGTTTAATATATTTCTCGAAATAACTCAATCCTTTTTTGCTAAGACCCGCATAAAAATATGCCGCTGATGTGAGTAAAGCTAAAGCAACAGTAGTATTTATATCATTGGTGGGCGCTGCTAATTCCCCATGGGGTAACTCTAGAATTTTCCAAGGTAAAAGAGCACCCGACCAATTCGAAACAAAAATAAAAAGGAACATAGTTCCAATAAAGGGAACCCAGGGCCCATATTCTTCTCCAATCTGAGTTTTGCTCAAATCTCGAATAAACTCAAGGACATATTCAAAGAAATTCTGACCGTCGGTTGGGATGGTTTGTGGATTCCGAACAGCTATGATAACTGAACCTAGCAAGATAGTAATTACGACCCAAGAAGTGATGAGTACTTGGGCATGAATTTGGAAACCCCCTATTTGCCAATAGAAGTGTTGGCCTACTTCTACGCCTGATATATCATACAACCCTTTGAGTGTTTTAAGGGAACATGGTGTAATATTCATATTGTCCTCTGATAAAAATTGAACTTCAAAAAAGGAATTCTTTTGATTCAACCATCTCTTTCTCAACTCAGCAACTTGAAGTATTAATCTTATATTTAGGATACCAAGAAATCACATCAAATGATAATATATAGCAATACCTTCTAATATATATCAATATTCCCCTTCTTTTATGTATGCAAAACAAAAAAAAATAGTAACTGATCCCATAAATCTACGTAGTTGCTTAAGAATTCACTATTCTTCTTAATCTTAATCAATGATTTCTTATATGGAGAGAACGGCCCTCACAAATTGCAAATACTAATTTGTTAAGAATCAATCGAATTGAAGTCATAGTGTCATCGTTGGCAGGAATCGATATATTCGCGAGATCTGGGTCACAATTTGTATCGACTAAAGAAATAGTAGGAATCCCCAAAATGGCGCATTCCCGAAGAGCTATATACTCTTTTTGCTGATCAAGGACGATTACAATGTCAGGCAACCTCGTCATATATTTAATCCCGCCAAGATATCTTTGCAAGGTAGATAATTTTCTCCTTAAGATTGCCACATCTCTTTTTGGGAGATGGTGGAATTTTCCCATCTTTTCTTCCGCTCTTAAGTCTCTAAATTGAGAAAGTCTAGTTTTGGTAATCGACCAATTCGTTAACATACCACTGAACCACTTTTTATTAACATAATGACAACGAGACCTTATTGCAGCTGATGCTACTAAATCTGCTGCTCTTTTTTTGGTACCAACAATTAAGAAGCTTTTTCCCTGACTTGCTGCATCAAAAACTAAATCACAAGCTTCTGATAAAAAACGAGCCGTTCTAGCGAGATTTGTAATATGAGTACCTTTACGCTTTGCCGAGATGTAAGGGGCCATTTTAGGATTCCATTTCTTAATACCATGACCAAAATGAACTCCTGCTTCTATCATCTCTTTCAAATTTATGTTCCAATATCTTCTTGTCATTTTTTCCACACTTACTTTTTTTCTTTTTTTCGTCTTACTATTACAGAATTGATTTCTTTTTGAAGATTAAGAAAGAGCCGAAATATCTTGAAATAAATAATAATTGTTCCGATGGAACCTTCTACTCAGAATTGGCCATTGATACATGATATAAACACAGCCTTAATAAATTACTTCTTTTATTTTTATTTAGTAAAATGTGAAAATACAAAATCTAAAATCAGACCTATTAGCATTCTAAGGTCAAAAGTATAGTTTCAATTAAAGTAAAAAAATCTGCTTTATATGCTTTATATATCCTTATAAATCATATAAATGGCAGTAAACGGGGGTTCTGATGTCTCATAGAAATTGTTTGTTACATCAGAATCAGAAGAAACTAATTCTGTATGGAGAAACAAAATATCTCTAGTTTCCGACGTGAATATATTTTTTTTTTGAATTTCGAAATAAAGGTTCTTGTCTTGTGGGAAACGATGCACAAATTTTTGGAATCCGGTACCAACGGGTATAATTCCCCCCAAAACTACGTTTTCTTTCAGCCCTTTCAACCAATCAATACGACCTCGTAGGGCAGCTTTTGCTAAAACTCGAGCAGTTTCTTGAAAACTTGCTTCAGATATGAAACTTTGGGTATTCAGGGAAGCCCTTGTTATTCCCAATAAGATTGCCCGATAATAGATCGATTCATCCAAAGCTCGCCCTGCTCGTTCCGCTCGTAATAGTCCTATTAATTCCCCAGGTAAAAAAACATTAGACATTCCATCTTCGGAAACCCGTACTTTTGATGTTACTTGGCGTATAATAATCTCTATATGTCTATTATGGATCTGTACCCCTTGGGATCGATAAACCTTTTGGATCTTATTAACCAAAGAGATACGACTTTGGGCGATGGTTAGCTCAGCTCCAATCAAGAATCCCCAGGGAACCCCAAGAATTCTTGGTATACGTTCATTCCAATCCTCAATTCTCCTTTCGAGATTCGGCGATAGTGAATCAATTGAGCGCGCTTCGAATATTTGTTCTACTTTTGGAAGACCTTGTGTTATATCACTAGATCTCGATTTTTCATATATAAAAGTAACTAACCTATCTCCTTTGTAAAGGATTTTTCCATAATGACCATGAACAGTTGCTCCTATAGTGGCCAAATAAGGCTTAGCTGCTCTTATAACAAAGGAGTCCATATTAACAATGAAAATTTGACCTGATTTTTTTATGTGCGATTTAAATAGACATACATTTTCGCAAATAAATTGTCCAAGGTGAATTATTGCCAATGTTTCCTCCCATGAGTCATGATGGAGAAAGTGCCAATTCAAATGGAATGGATCCAACATGATGTTACTGTCGAAATTCGACATCTTTTTATTTTCATCTATTAAAGAGTATTTAAGTCCTTGAAGTACTTGTAAGGTTTGTTTCAAATTGTCAAGGAACAAGTATTTTTTTAACAAGATCTGATTATGTGTTAATAAATAGTAAGATGAAGAAAAATTCGATATACTAGGTACAATAGCGCCTAAGAGACCAAAAATATATCGAATAAGAATTCTAGGATTCGATTCTTTTACCGCATTGGGATATTTCGAATTCTTGAATAAACCAATTTGAGAACAGTTGGGTGCCGACAAAATCATCAAAGATGGGTATTTTTTATTTTGATTCAACAAGGTGCCAATAGCTTCTTGATGTTGGCTAAGTGATTGAATCTTCGCCTTGGAATAAAAGGAATTGGTATTGTTGTGATCTAACCTATTATTGGGAATCGGCCCTGCACTTGTCCTATCATACCTTCTTCTTGTATATGAAATAGGGGACTTGACTAACTCAATTCTTAGGAAATCGCGAATCAGATCATTTGTTCTTAACTCAACAAGGGAAGCACGAGCCCCCTCTTTTTCTTCTTGTTCCCAATTCACTACCAAGCAAGTTCGAACGAATTGACTATTCGTGTGATAAATTCTTTGAGTTAACTTGCTATTTTCATGAGAAATAAAATTGACAAGTCGAAGTTGGAGATTATCCTCTTCTTGCAAGAGATCTTGCGGGAAAAGTCTTGCTAGATTTTTCCCTTCGTCCATTTCATATGCGACTGCAGGTCGAACTGAAACAAAATACTTTTCCTTGCTTTTGATAATTTTTTTCCGTTGAACATAAACCCAATTTTTTCTTTTTTTTGAGTCCTTAGAATCTTTTTTTTCTCTTTCTGGTGGTATCAAACTGGCGCCTAATATCTTATCCGCCTCTTCAGGAAAATGAATATGTCCGGAAAAGATTTTTAGTTCCGTATGGCTTTTTTTTCTCTTAACTCGGACCAATCCACCTAGTCTACTTCTTGTATTTTTTGTGAGTTGTGTATCCACTCCAATAATACTATTGTCAAGTACCTTTAGGGATGAGGATCTCGGCAAGATATGCAGTTCTTGAAGAATGAAAAAAAACCGATCTACTTCTTTTTGGTATTTTAGACTAAATTCTTTTGTTCCTCGATGCTCAAAAAAACCCTCCTTTTTTAAGATAGAATCTTCCTCTGGGTTCCCATATTCGTCCTCTGAGTCTTCCTCTGAGGCTTCTTGTAAAGCCCCATATTCGTTCTCTGAGCCATCTTCACGACTCCCATATTCTTCTTCCTCTAGAGTTCCATATTCGTCCTCTCGAATTTTATATTCGGTCTCTGGATTCCTATATTCTTTTTCTGAGTCTTTCTCTAGAGTCCTATATTCGTCCTCTAGGATCCCGTATTCATCTTCTAGGGTTTCATATTCGTCTTCTAGAGTCTTATATTCGTTCTCTGGGCTCTCATATTCGTCCTCTGAGTCTTCCTCTAGAGTCCTATACTCTTCCTTTCGGGTCCTATACTCTTCCTCTCGGGTCCGATATTCTTCCTCTAGGGTCCTATATCGAAATTTAACAATTCCTGAACCCCTTTTATCTTTTCTGTATCCTGGATCGTCAAAATAAGCAAAAATAGTATTTCTACGTAAAACACCCATAAAGGGTATTTCAATCGAAATCCCCAAACAGGATATTAGCTCTTTTTCTTGTTCTTGATGATATTGTAATGGAATGACGAACCTATTTCTTCGCTTTTTCGCCAACAAATATGAATTATCTTGAAGAATAGACGGATAGACAAAATTCCAATGATTGTTGGACACGATTCGATCTGGCGTTAAATAATCAAGAATTTCCTTATCTTTTTTACCAAAAGTATCCAACAGTCTATGGCTTACTTGATCATTAGCCATTGGGAGGTCAAAGATATATCTTCCGTCAAGAGAAAAAGAATAAGTATTGATTTGATCTTGATCCTTGTGCAGCGAAAAGGATGCTATACTGGATCTGCACATACTTACTGACAATATCCATAAATGGCTTGTTTTTGGTAATCGACGAAGATTACCATATTGATATTCGGGCGCATGGTAAACATCAGTACTCCAGTGCATTTCCCCGTCTGATTCGGAATAAATATGTTTTTGTACCTTTTCTTTAAAATGCAAAGTGGATGTTCCGGCACGAATCTCCGCAATTACTTGTTCGGATTCTACATATTGATCATTTTGCACTAGAATCAAGCTTTTTAACGGAATATTCACAATATGTAGAATATCCTGACTCTGAATAGTTACACGCAAGTCTATATAGCATAGAAAAGCAGGCTGCCCATGACGGGTACGTGTGGGGTGAACCAAATTCTCCTTGAATTGGATTTTTCCATTCGAGGGGGATCGTACAAGGTCGGCAGTACCCCCTGTGAATACTCCACCAGTATGAAAAGTTCTTAATGTTAGTTGAGTCCCTGGCTCCCCAATTGATTGACCTGCAATAATACCTACAGCTTCCCCCAATTCGACCAGATCGCCATGAGTGGGACTCCGCCCATAACATAATTGACAGATCCAAGATGTGCTCCGGCAAGTAAAAGGGGTTCTAATATATATTGGTTGTGCTCGAAACGGTTGTGCTCGAAAGGCTGTTATGAATCGATTGACTAATCCAATTCCAATATCTTGATTTCGAGCAGCAATGCATCGTGAACCGATATATATATCGTCTGCTAATACACGACCAATTAGTGTTTGGACAAAAAGTTTTTCTGTCATCCCATTTTGAGGACTCACAGAAATACCTCGGATAGTACCACAATCTCTTCTACGCACAATAATATGTTGAACTACTTCAACAAGTCTGCGTGTAAGATATCCAGCATCCGCTGTTCGTACAGCAGTATCTACAACCCCTTTGCGGGCTCCGTAGCAGGAAATTATATATTCTGTCAAAGAAAGTCCCTCGCGTAAATTGCTTTGAATAGGTAAATCAATCATTTGTCCTTGAGGATCCGCCATTAACCCTCTCATCCCCACTAATTGGTGTACCTGAGATGCATTTCCTCTGGCTCCTGAAAAAGACATTAGATATACTGGATTAGAAGGATCCGTTAGCCGAAAATTCGAATTCATTTCTTGTTTCAAATATTCACTTGTAGCATACCATATTTCAACGGATTGGCGTAATTTTTCTACTGCGTGTACAGCCCCATAATAATAGTGTTTCTCCAAAAGAAAACTCTGTTGTTCCGCATCTTGGACTAACCATCCTTTAGAGGGTATTGTTAAAAGATCCTCGATTCCTAAAGAAATCGATGTAGTAGTGGCTTGAGAGAAGCCCAGAGCCTTTAGTTGATCTAGTATATGGGATGTATATCCCATTCCGAAATGATCTATTAATCTGCTAATAAGTCGTTTCATAGCAGTTCCGTCTATCTCTTTATTATGAAAGACCAGGTTGGCCCGTTCGGCCATACATAAGTACCCCCCTTTTTTGACTGAGTAGGATTCGACAATTGCTGAGTAGGATTCGACAATAGGCTTGAGTCAGTGATTCGAAAACTTAATTTACCCCCTTTCCTCAATCTCAATCTGAATTTGCGCGGCAAAAAAGATGGTACTAGCGAAATCGGAATGCCCCCCGAAAGGGGCATCGCCGAATCTAACTTCCTTGTTTAGATTTAGATAGTGTATGAATAGGCCCGACTAAATCCTTGTATGGCTTCCTCTATTTCTCTATAAAAAGAAATATGACCAAGAGTGGTTCGAATGTATATAGAACGGGTTTCCTTTTTTCTATTTCCGACTATTAGATAGTGGGCATAAATCTCATGATAAGTCCCAAAAGATTCATATTGAACTTCAATCGGAACTTCTCTTGATCCAATGACGCGTTGATCTAGTTTCCATCGGAGCCACAAGGGACTGTTTAAACCGATTCGTTTCTGTCTATAAGCTCCCAGTGCATCATAGGAACTAGAAAAATAGGGTTCTTTATCTTTCGTATAATTATTATTATTGTAGTTTATTTTTTTATTTGGATAGTTTCCACAACTATTATATCTATTTGCACAAATACCTCGACGATTTCCAATCGTTAATACATAAAGTCCGATAAGCATGTCTTGGGTTGGCACGCAAATAGGATCTCCAATAGCGGGAGACAGGAGATTCATATGAGAAAACATAAGTAAACGGGCTTCTGCTTGAGCTTCTAAGGATAAAGGTAGATGAACAGCCATTTGATCCCCATCAAAGTCCGCATTGAAACCCTTACACACTAATGGATGTAAACAAATAGTACGTCCCTCTACTAAAGTGGGTTGGAAGGCCTGTATGCCTAATCTATGCAGGGTAGGTGCTCTGTTCAACAGTACAGGATGCCCCTGCATAACTTCTTGAAGTATTTCCCATACAAGGGGTTCCTTTTCCCAAATTTTCCTTTTAGCAATCCTGACATTAGAAGTAGCACGTTTCGTGATTAGATCGCGAATTACAAATAGCTGAAAAAGCTTTATTGCTATCTCTAGAGGTAATCCACATTGATGTAATGAAAGCGAAGGACCCACAACAATGACAGAACGCCCCGAGTAATCGACCCGTTTCCCAAGCAGAGTCTCGCGAAACCTCCCCTCTTTACCCTCAATTACATCTGAAAGTGACTTGTATACTTTATTGTAACCATCCCTCGTCGGTTGCCCGCGAGACCCACTATCAAGAAGTGTATCCACGGCTTCTTGTACCAATTTTTCCTGGCACATTACTAAATCTGCTGGCGCTAATTCACTTCTTTTTAATAGATAGGCAAGGTTGTTGTTCCGACGGATAACTCTCTTATAAAGCTCATTAATATCCGAAGTCACTACTTTATCCCCAGACCTATAAACAATGGGTCTCAATTCGGGAGGAAGAACCGGTAATAAGCACAAAACCATCCATTCTGGTTCTACATTTGTTTGAATAAAATGTTTCGCCAATTGCATTCGTCTAATTAAAAAAACTTTTCTTATTCGTCTTTTTCTATCTTCCCATTCATCTCCACTATACCCCTCGTCTTCTAATTCCTTCCATTCAATCAAGGAATTCTCTATAATAATTCGCAAATCCAAATCTGCTAATTGTTCTCTAATAGCACCTGCTCCTGTCGCAATTTCCCGATTTCGAAATGTTGCAAAGCCTGGGGTAGAAAAAAAAGGAGAAATGCTCTGGTTACAGGATGAAATTTCATCTTCGAATAAACCTCGTAATCGTAAGAAAGTAGGTTTTTTAGCGCTGGGTCTAGCAAAAGAGAAATCGCCATATACTAGGCCTTCCAATTTCTTAAGGGGTTTATCTAAAAGATTGGCGATATAACTAGGAAGACCTTTCAAATACCACACATGAGTCACTGGACATGCGAGTTTGATGTATCCCATTTGATATCTTCGTATCCGAGAATCAACAAATTCTACCCCGCATTTTTGACAAAATCTTTCATCTTCGTTTTCAGCTACGCTCGCTCGAGAATTTCCACAAGCACAAATTCCGCTTTTTATGGGTCCAAAGATTCTTTCGCAAAACAATCCATCTTTTTCTGGTTTATCGGTTTTATAATGAAAAGTGGAGGGCCTTGTGACTTCTCCAACGACTTCCCCTTTAGGTAGGATTTTGTTAGCCCAAGCCTTTATTTGTTGAGGGGAAACGAGTTCAATTTGAAGTTGTTTATGTTTATATTGGTCAATCATAAAATAGAAATAAGAAAAGAATTTATATTTATTCTGATCAAACATCCTCCCTATTAACCTGAAAGTTCTTCTCAGATACAAGGAAATGGTTCAGTTCTAGAGCCAAAGATCGTAGTTCTCGAACGAGCACTCGAAAAGATTCTGGAGGATCCTCGTGATTAGGCACTCTTTTTCCCCAGATCGTAGCATTAAGTATTTCTTGGCGAGCTATAAGATGATCAGATTTATAAGTAAGTATCTCTTGTAAAATATGAGCAACACCAAATCCTTCTAAAGCCCAAACTTCCATTTCTCCTACTCGTTGTCCCCCTTGTTTGGCTCTTCCTCTAACGGGTTGTTGGGTAACAAGTGAGTAGGGCCCAGTAGAACGTCCATGGATTTTCTCATCAACTTGATGAATTAATTTTAAAATATAGGACTTCCCTATTAGAACAGGTTGTTCGAAGGGATCTCCTGTTCTTCCATCAAATATTCTGCTTTTTCCCGGGTACTCGGGTTCAAATACCCATGGATTTTTTGTTTGTTTACTGGCTTCATATAATTCCGAAAACACAAGTTTTCTTGAAGCCTCTTGCTCATATCTCTCATCAAAGGGTGCTATTCTATAATGTTTCTTTAGAAGATCCCCTGCTAATCCGAGCGAGCTTTCAAATATTTGTCCCACATTCATTCGTGAGGGTACTCCTAGGGGATTGAAGACCATATCAACAGGTGTTCCATCTTGCAAATAGGGCATATCTTGCCTAGGCAAAATTTTGGAAATGATCCCCTTATTCCCGTGTCTTCCTGCTACTTTATCTCCAACTTTGATTTCACGTTTCTGTAAAATATATACACGAACCATTATGTCGAGGGGGTCCCTCTGGATCCATTTCACATCGATAACGCGCCCTCTTCCACCTATAGGTAGTTTAAGAGAAGTTTCTTTTGAAGTGGATACCTCAAGACCAAAAATGGCCCGTAATAATCCAGCTTCCGCGATATATGAGGATTCGCTCGCTATCTGAGGCGTTAATTTACCTACTAAAATATCGCCTGTTTCTACCCAGGATCCCAACCTCACAACTCCATTTCTGTCCAAATTGCGGAGTAAATGTTCTTCTAGATGTGGTATTTCTTTAGTGATTTTTTCAGCGGAGCCTTGGCTTGTCGTATCCGTCTGAATTTCATATTTTCGGATGTGAAAAGAAGTATAAATATCCTCATATACCAAACGTTCGCTAATTAGTACTGCGTCTTCAAAATTGTAACCCTCCCACGGCATATAAGCTACTAAAACGTTTTTTCCTAAAGCAAGTTCCCCACCAACTGTAGCTGCTCCCTCCGCTAAAATTTGCCCTTTTTTAATGGATTTACCCCGGGGAACCTTAGGTTTTTGGTGCATACAAGTATTTTTGTTAGAGCGCCGATGGGCAACTAAAGGAATACTTATACTCTTCCCACTACTTGATAAAAGGATCTTGTGACTATCACTAGAAATGATCTTTCCCTCGCGTTCGGCTATAATAGAAACCCTCGAATCTAGAGCTGTTTGGCGTTCCAATCCAGTTCCAACAATGCACTTCTCGGACCGAGAAAGTGGAACTGCTTGGCGCTGCATATTAGAACTCATTAAAGCCCGATTCGCATCATTATGCTCAATAAAAGGAATGAGAGAACCTCCAATAGAAAAATATTGGAAAGGAAAAATACTTCTAACATGAATCTGTTCCCATGCAATAGTCAGGAATTCTTGACGGTATCTAGCTGGAACAACCTGTTCTTCCTGAATACCCTGATTCAAGGACAAAGAATTTCCTGCTGCTATCATATAATATTCATCTTTATTTGGTGATAAATAAACCACCTGTCTCTCTTTTTTTTCTTTTGCTTTCTCAGATATTTCATAAAACGGACTCTCTATAGATCCCCACCAGTGATCAATTCTCGCATGAATAGCTAAGGATCCAGTAAGTCCAACATTGATGCCTTCGGACGTGTCAATTGGACAAATACGCCCATAGTGACTCGGATGAATATCTCGGCTCCGAAAACTCGCAGTTCTCCCCGTCAATCCTCCAGGACCCAAACAACTCACTTTTCGCCCATGAACCGTTTGTGTCAATGGATTGGTTTGGTCAAAAACTTGAGATAAGGGATATGTGCCAAAAAAGGTCTCATAAGTAGTTATTAATAAAATCGAAGTTGAAGTTGGAGTTACCAAAGTTTGTGGAGTCGGTTTCGATTGACGTATGAATACTCTACGAATAGTTTTTTGAACCGCATGTTGTAAACGGCCAAGAGCCAGTCCGAATTGATCTTGTAACAGATCCGCAACCGAACGAATACGTTTATTTTTCAAGTGATTCATATCGTCATCGTCAAGTATACCCGTTCCAAATTTCATTCCAATCAAATGATCCGTAGCGGCCAATACATCTCGTGGTAACAAGAATGTATTGTTCTGAGGTATATTAAGATTCAGTCTCCGATTTATATTTCGTCGACCAATTCTTCCTAATTCACATTTTTGTTGAAAAAATTTCTTTTGTAATTCCTCACATAAGGACTCCGAAAATACCAGGTCCCCGCCTACACAAGCAAATTGTTGATAAAACTCCAAAATAGCTTTTTCTTTTGACTCAATCCTCTTTTTCTCCTTAGCATTCGGGAAAGACAAGAAAATTTCGGGGTAGGATACATTATCTAAAATTTCTTTTAGATTCGAACCCATAGCTGATGATAGAACTAAAATAGATATCTTTTGTTTTCTACTTACGCGAGCCCATATCCTTTCTTTTTTATCAATTGCTAATTCCGATCTTCCTCCCCAATCTGATATTATAGTCCCGGTGTATATAGAAATTCCCTTATGGTCTAATTCCGAGCGGTAGTAAATACCAGGACTTAGCAATATTTGATTGATCACAATTCGGTATATTCCATTTATTATAAAGGTTCCTAAGGAATTCATTATAGGAATGTTTCCAATAGAAACGGTTTGCTTTTGCACATCGAAACCAAAAATTAATCTCGCAGATACATATAATTCAGAAGAATAAGTGAGTGATTCATACACAGCATCCCTTTCTTTTATCGAGGGTTCTAGCAATTGATATCCTTTCGCAAATAATTGAAATGCAATTTCGTGCTCTGGATCTTTAATTGTTGGAAACTTCTCAAGTTCTTCTGCCAAGCCTTGATTAATGAACCTACAAAATCCCTCGAATTGGATCTGACTAAATCCGGGTATTGTGGACATTCCCTCATTTCCATTCCGAAGCATATTAATCTTAAGTTTCCTAATTTGTCGAAGAAAAATTCCATTATCAGCTCACTCTTTATCAATCCCTACGGATCAATCTAGCAATCATGGAATCTATATTCTGTTTACTGAATCACATGAAATTCTAGGGAACTCCACATACGTATTTCATATATGTATTTCATACATATGAATAAAGATAATTTTGACGAAAGTTTGACTTTGGCAGGGGTAGAGATGGAATTAAAATGAATTGATAAAAAAGTCCTAGAAAAAATTCTGCCACTTAAACTTTATGATATTCTAATCAGATTGGATAGCAAAAATTTCTCGTTTTATCTCCTTTCTATGAAAGAAATAAAGCCATAATAATTTATAAGCACTAGTTAGAATTTAGAATAGTACGCTTAGTTTTATTTTCAAAAAGAAATTGAAGGTTATTTTTTGTTTCGTAGTAATAGAATCGCTGAAAAATAAAGTATTTCGTTGTAGAATCCTAAAATAAAGTACTTACTTTTTTTAAGTACTTGCTAATTTAGTTATCTACCTATTCACATATCCTTTCTTTTATCGTAATTTCACCTGTGTGGGCCAATAAAAGAAGGCCAGGCCATAATCTATATCAGAGCAAATTTCTTCTTTTTATTCAAGATATTTAATGCAATGAAAAATTAAAGCATGATTCCCCGTAGGGGATTTGTACATGGGGAAGATCCATAGATAATGCTGTTCTGTTCGGACCTGGAGTTTACCTATATACAGATTAGGGAAGCTTTTATTCTATTTTATTATTATTATGCCATTAAAGGAGAGAATACCGATTTAAGAGTCGTTTACTACTGCAATTCAAAAAAATTATAGTTAATGGTTCCAATTTGTTCTGAATTTTACAGTCTGTGACTGGAAATCCACTTTTGCTTCTTTGTCATTTCAATAGAAAGAAAAGGGGTTTTAGTAAGAAAATATGGATGAATACTTGTTCTTTTCTCGATTTTAGATCGGATTTTTTGGCGGCATGGCCAAGTGGTAAGGCAGGGGACTGCAAATCCTTTATCCCCAGTTCAAATCTGGGTGCCGCCTGATCAATAAAATACTTAGGATTATAGTACTAAATCAAACTCAAAAATTTGGTATCCTCATAAGTTGGGAAAAGAGAGTAACTAGGTCTGGCGATACTGGATTTTGAAAATCCATACCATAGTTCTATTCTCAAAGGAGGCTTTGTTTTGGCGGCAGTGGCCCAAAGGGGGAGCTACCAACAGAGATGAGGTAGCGTTTCCTTATTCTTTTATTAATTTGAATTGATTCGGGAATTTAAAACTATGAGGCTAAGGTGTCATAAACCTTCGTATCCAAAGGTCCCTAAGGGGCATCTTTTTTTTTCAATCTAAGATTGAAGAAGGGACTTTGCGAAGAAATATAAAGACTTTCTAATTATCATACATTGTATTTATCATACATCTTACTATATATACTTCGTACATTTTATGCTACCTACATACAATAAAGTAAAGGCTACTGATTCTGTCGAGAATGAAATTGAATAGGTTGATCAAAACTCAATTTCGTAGTTATGGAGTGGATTCGTAGTTATGGAGTGGATAAGGTCTCCTCACTCTTTTATAGAAAGAGAAAGAGAGAAAGTGGGGCAGTAGGGTTTAGGTCAAAAATAAACATGGGTAAAGTAGGTATCCAATAAATATTTATCTATCCTAATTTTATGGTATATTTTTACGTCCTTTGTTTCTAAAAAAGTAACAAAAAGAAGAAAAAATCTCTCTATTCCCACGTCTTCTATTCAGGACATTCCCACACTCTTTCTTTTTTAAGGAAAAGCTATATGTATCATATATATACTTAATACTCCCCAATTCTATCAGAAATCATATAAGAATTTGATAGGAGTAAATTCCTTTAACAAATTCATCCATAGTCTTAGAGCAGAATTTTGACTCTGTACCCTTAATTCCACTATGATTATTGATCAATAGTAGAATAATTCCTTCATAGAAATAGGAGACATAATTTACATGGATATAGTAAGTCTCGCTTGGGCTGCTTTAATGGTAGTCTTTACATTTTCTCTTTCGCTAGTAGTATGGGGGAGAAGTGGACTCTAGGGATATTACTAATTGATTGAGTAGTCAAATTGTAGTATCGACTCTTTTCTTTAATTGATCATTTTATTTTGTATTAATCATTTTGCCAAACTTTATTTTTTCTCTCTTTCTTTAGTTTTGTTTCACTCTTGTAAAAAACTCTTTTAAGGAAGAGTTGTTCTATTTTACTATGTTTCATTCTACTATAATAGAAAGAATATAGAATAGAAAAAGTAATAAAAAGAATATAGAATAGAAAGAGTGATTATAGTAATTAAGAATTTCTACTAGAAGTGACGAGTAAAAATAAAGTTCTTTACATAAGAAAATTAGACTTTCTTACACGAAGCTATTCACAGCAGATTGCACATTTTACATTTATACTCTTTTCTTATTCTTAGAATTAGAAATTTTTTTTTTCTTTTTTTTATTATAGTCTATTCTCGTATTATTTTTCTCCCCCTCCATGTCCATGGACTCTTTCGATGAAGAATTGTCTTCAATTTTTTTTTATTTTGACTTGCTTGAAATTCAATCTACTAAATTTGAATTAGATTACTATTTCAATCTACTAATTTATTCTATGTAGATTCAAGATAATATAATAGAAAGAATCTAAAGTGTGGTAGAAAAAACTATATGTAGTTTTTTCTACCACACTTTAGGATTCCAACCAGATCCTTTCATTTAAGACTTGGATTTTTATTTTTTTAATCCCTTTTTCATTTCTTCAATGATTAATTGGAATTCCAATTAATCGTTTTGACTGGCTGTTTTTACATAAATAATAAGTAAAAAGGCAGTAGGAACTAGAATGAACAATGCAGTAGCTATAAATGCGAGAATATTTACTTCCATAATTTCTTTATTTTATTTTTTTTTTTCACAATAACTCGGGATGTAATCCCATGGAGAGGAAAAGGAGGTATCCCTGTAAATTCAAGGGGAGGACTTACATTCTGATAATACTGAATCAATTCAATATTATGAATATAGGATCTATCAAATCAATTCATGGTTGATAGTAGAATAATATAACATAGGAGGATCCCTTATCCATACTAAGACCAAAATAGGTTTTTTGATTGGATTCGGAATCCCTCTATTTTTTATCCTTTTCTACTTTTGCTTTTCTATATATATGTATAGCCAAGAATCTTTCTTATCCAATTTCCCTTCCTTTTTCTTATAGTTATACATATAATCTATGGGTCACATAGACATTCAAATAAGCAGTAGAATAGAAGTAGAAATGAGATGGAGAAAAGTGGATTCTTGGAAAGAATCCTTTATCTTTAAACATACACAAACAAAGTTGGAACTATAAAATGGAAGTGGTGTGGTTTAATCCCTAAAAAGGAATTAATTATATTAAATTCATTCTCTAACAATAAACGAATCCAATTTGTGTATGGATTGGATTCCGGTAAAATACCGTAACTCTATTCCTTAAGATAAGAGTCAAATAGGAAGTTAAGATGATGATGGTATCATCATATCATAAAAATAGAGTAATATCCTAAATTATACTAATCCACATATGATATGTACGTCTTTCCTTATCAAAAGGAAGTAGTTAAAAAAAATTCCTATACAGCTCTCTTTTTATTGAGAGCTATGAAATAAAAAAGTAAAGTAAGGGTTCTCCATAGATATTTGATCTTGTCTTCTGCCCCCCTTTTTTCAGGGCAATTCTTGATGAAAAAAGGAAAGATTAATTTTTCCATTTATTGAACCCTAGTTCGGGACTGACGGGGCTCGAACCCGCAGCTTCCGCCTTGACAGGGCGGTGCTCTAACCAATTGAACTACAATCCCTGTGGGGTGTATGGCATACCTATTCTTAAATAGGACCCTAAGAAAATTCGTCTGTCGTACTCTAAGAAATAGATGAATCATATACTACTACACCCACATAGGATATGTGGGTATAGTGAGAGTGGCATAACTAGTATTCCGCGATTTTTTATACCTAAAAACAACTGATAATCCACCTTTCAATAAGAAAAACTGTTTTCTTTGTAAGAAAAGAATCAGAAAGATATCGCTTAGAAAAAAATTTTCCCTATCTTTTATTTTTATCCTTTATTTCTAAGGATCAGATATTTTTTTCTTCCATAAAAAAAATGGATTTAGTTCATATTCACGAAGCCCTAGATTTTTGGGCCGAGCTGGATTTGAACCAGCGTAGACATATCGTCAACGAATTTACAGTCCGTCCCCATTAACCGCTCGGGCATCGACCCAGGAAGAATTTATTCTAGGGTTTTTGATAATCTATGATCAACCTCTTTTTATAATACTCCCTACCCCCAGGGGAAGTCGAATCCCCGCTGCCTCCTTGAAAGAGAGATGTCCTGAACCACTAGACGATAGGGGCATCACTAGACGATAGTGCTATATAGAACCACTCGTCGTTATACTATAATGATAGTATGAGCAGTTTTTTGGAATTGTCAATATACTCGAATCGAAGAGTATAAATAGATCAAAGCAAAGAGTCTTTCCTACTTTTCTGTTATGCTTTCATAGGAGTTTTTTTTGTTGATGGTTAGGTTAATTCACGGATCATCCCTGCTTTTTAGGGAAATTCCTTTTACTTTTAAAGGATAAGGATTCTAGATTAGTTCAGTACAGATATTGATTTGATTGCTCTAACAGGAAAAAGAGTCCAAGTTCATTTATTTTTTGCAATTTAAACTCTGTGCTTCGTTTAGTGTTCAGACCAAAAATAAGGGCATCTCATACTAAACGAAGTCATAAAATTCAATAAAAAACAGAGACATAAAAAAAAAAGAAAAAAAGTGAATCAATTTAGTAGAAAAGTAGTCTATCGGATTCGAACCGATGACTTTGATCTTGCCGCGACATTACTCTACCACTAAGGGAAAAGCCCTTTATCGGATTTGAACCGATGACTTATGCCTTACCATGGCATTACTCTACCACTGAGTTAAAAGGGCTTTTTATTCAAAATTATTAAAAAATTAGCCACTTTCATTTACCATTATAGATCTACTGCATAATGTATATAATATATGTATGTATAGATATATATGTAGAGATTTTATTTTCTATATTGAGATATAGAAGTTTATTCATGGTGAGGTTCAAAAAGGCCAAAGGGGCAATAAGAACTGCAGTTAAAAAAATGATAGACTTTTTTTTTATCTTTAGCCTAGCCTATTCACTTTTCACGTGCTCAGAATGTTCTGCAGAATTAGGACTTTTTTCTTCTATTACCTGGTCTTATGATGAGAACTTTCTCCATTTATGTTTTATTTCCCTTAATTTTAATTGGGGAGTATAAAGGAATTCGCCCTCTTCATATACCCATATGGCTGGGTATTGTATTAATTTTCATCTTATCTGTTTTGGTGCGAGATTGAAACAATTTTTCACAGGCATTCCTTGGAAAACCTTCGAGTTCAAAACTTTTCAATTTTTCAGTTTTGGACGGATTTGTTGCAGCAATTTTCAACGGGTACCCGTTGAAAAAAAAAGTACTTGAATATTATCCAAAAGGTGTATTTTGAACAAACTATATTGGAGTTTTATCAACAATTTTATTATAAAAGTGGGCAGTCGAATTTATACTGCAGAGTATAAAAAGTATAAAAATTATTCTACAGCTTGCCTAACAAAAAAGAAAAGAAAGGGATTGATGGGTACTGTCACCTATAGATCTCTTAGTGTATATTGTAGGAATAATCAAACTATAAAATACGAAGAATACGGTCCTAATTGAAATGCATACATTTGGTTCATACGCTAGTGGAATGCTAAGAAGAGATTTCTTTTACAGATTAGAGAGAGGACATCTAAATCCTAAATTAAAGGCCTGCGATTGAAGTACCAACTGCTCGGTTTTCTACGTAGGTGGTATTAGCCTCTTCCTCAAATGGCTACCCTTGACAAAGGGTAGTGTTGGTATCATAATCTACATGTAGCGGGTATAGTTTAGTGGTAAAAGTGTGATTCGTTCTATTAATAACTGAATATGAAATGATATACTTAAGGGATCCTTAAGTTTTTTTTTATTCATATTCTGATGAAAACTTTAGTTCTTGTAAAGGATTTAATCCTTTTCCTCTCAATAGCATATTGAGGAAGAATATACATTCTCGCGATTAGTATCCAAAGACTAATTAAATTTGCATGCAAAATACAAATTTGATTATGAGTACAGAGGCGCGAAGCACAATTTTGCATTGGATTAAGTATTCCAATTGAATAAATATGAGTAAAGGATCTATGGATGAAGATACAAAAAAGTTTATTTCCAATCGTAACTAAATCTTCTTTTAGTTAAAAAAGAAATGGAAGCCCAATAGCTAAATAGCTAAAAAACGATAGTTTTGGTTTACTAGAACCATCAGGATATTGTTTCAGCTCGGTGGAAACCCAACTCTTTTCCTCAGGATCTCTTGAATAAAATTAGGGAACGAAGTAAGTAGATTAGATAGATATTTAGGAGAATTTCTATCTCCTACTCTATAAGGATCATCTAGAAAGCGGAGAGCTTTGGTTCCATTCAGACAGAAAAGCTAACATAGATGTTAAGTGGTGAGAATAGCCATAAAGGAGCCGAATGAAATAAAAATTTCATGTTCGGTTTTGAATTAGAGACGTTAAAAATAATCAACAAGCGTCGACTATAACCCCTAGCCTTCCAAGCTAACGATGCGGGTTCGATTCCCGCTACCCGCTATTTTTTGTATAAAAAGAAAAGACTATTCTATTTGTCTAGACATAGTAGAGACTTGTATTCAACCTTTTTCATCCACCTGTTTTTGGCCCTACAGAGCGGAGTAGAGCAGTTTGGTAGCTCACGAGGCTCATAACCTTGAGGTCACGGGTTCGATTCCCGTCTCCGCACTTAGCAGTCCATATAAATAAATGGACTATTCTATTTGTATAGATATGGTAGATTGTATA